TTACCATTAGCAAGAACTTGTTTCAGTTGCAGATCATAAGGAATTCGAACAACTGCTTCAAATACAGTATCGGGCAGTACCGCTTGTGGAACCTCGATATCTACGGGCTTGTTAGCTAAATGACAATTGGCACATACAATACGGCCTGTCGCTTCTCGTGGATTTTCATAACCCTGTTGGGCAAAAATGGGATATGCATTTGAAATGGGTGCCCTGGTTATTATATATATTAATAGTGATACGGAAATGAATCGAATAATCTCTTCCTTTATCCAAGAAAAGGTATTTCTAGTTTGCATGGTCCAATCATTTATCCCGAAAATTTCTACAATAAAATTAGATAAGTCACTAGTATAGTTTCCTATCTATGATTCTGCTATTTAGATTTACTGAAATAATTTTACTGGAATATTGAAGGAATCTCCCGGGTGGGTAGAAAGAATAAGTACGGTTTTGACTGTTTTGCTAATGTACAAAGTAACAAACATTATATATAATTTGATCGGTCGATCATTTTTCAATCATTCATTGAATGATAAATCACTACAAGTGACGGAGATACACGATTTAAATAACGAAAGATCCAATATTTAAAAATTGTATCTAAAATAACTGGAAAAGTAGAAACAAGACCGGATATAATTTGTTCATTATGAGCAAATCCAAAATCTTTGTAGATAGAGCCAATCATTAGTTCCCAACCATGGGGCGAATGGAATCCTATACATAAATCAGTTAATAAAAGAATAGAAAAAACTTTTATTGTGTCACTTAAATTATATAGAAATTCTTGAAGACAAGAGTTAAGAAAAATAAGTTCTTCATTACCTAGAATAGAATAAACACTTAGAATAAGGAAAGAAATTAGATTTGTTGAGAAATGTAAAATCGTATGGATACGACCTTCATTGTCCATCTTGATCAATTGGATCATTTCTTTGTAGACTCCGACGTGAAACTTTTGTAACTGCCTTTCCGGGTAGTCCTTTATCATTTCGTCGAAGAAGGAGAGTTCTTTTAATTCTATGAATTTTTTGAGAATATTCTTTTCTTGAATATCATTCAAAAAAATTTCGGAGGGCCTCGTATTCCACCACTTATTAACCCAAGATTCCAGACATTTATTAAATGTAAATGAGAGAGAGATCCACCAAGGCAAAAATACTATAGATGCAAGATATAGAAGGGAAATAAATGCTTTTTTTTTTGCCATTTGCTCGTCTGTGAATTTTTAAATGAACTCACCTCATTCGTCGACTCTATACAATACTAATATTCCTATCAAGTATCAGTTCTATTCCATTACAAGTCATCGAGCCCGTAATTATAGTCCCGGTTTTTTAGTTCTGATTCAGTCCAGTGGGTGGTCCTTAAATTTAGAAAAAATACATAAAAATAAATACTATCGAAAAACAGAACTAGAATAAGAAAGAGTCCACTTCAAATTAAATTGAATGAAGAAATAAAATAGACTATTATATAGAATATTGTTTCCAAATATATAAATTGCTTCAAATTGAAGCCTTTCGATAAAGGCACGAAAGAGCCTTTTTTGCAAATAATATCTATTAAATAATAAATAGATTTGAATTTCGAGACGAAAGAATTCCCGGTTTGATTTTCTCAAAATATAAAAAAATGTCGAAAAAAAAAGCGCCGGTGGCCACAGTATAGGAATAATTGAGAGAAATTTCTGAAGAATACTGTGATGATAAAAAATGAGTGTCAAAACAAGAAAGTTATCATTATAAAGAGTACAAAAAAAGATAAAAAACGTTGATTAACAAAAAAGGATAGATGGACAAAAACTATTTTGTTTTAGGATTATTCCATGTACGTTTACTTTTTTTTGTTCTAAGCAGAGTTCGTCTAGAGTTATCGTTTTTTCCCTTTTGCTAAGAAAGTATTCACTTTTTTCAAAATACTTCAATTGGTACACGCAAGAAAAAGGCCAATTCAGCAGCTTTCTGTTCAATTTCTCGTAGAGTCAAATTCTCATCGGTACGAGTCAAGGGAATGGACCCCTGTCCTTTGATTTCCATATAAAGAACACGACGAGCATAAATACCCTCTTTAACTTCTATTCTGATGGATTGAATGTCTTTCATAAGGAATTGGAGGAAGATTCGACGATTTTTTCCAGGAAATCCCCAACGAAAAATACACACTATTCCTTCTTTTAGATCAAATCGATCATAACCACTACCCACATTCCACGAAATTGTGCACCACAAATAGGAACTAAAAAAAAGACCCGCGATTCCATAGAAAGACATCACGAGTCCTTGTGGAAAAAAAATGATTTGCTGAGGGGGAAATAAGGGTATAAAATTCCTACCAAGATAACTAGAAGTGCCAACCAATAAAAACCCTAATGAACCTAAAAAAAGGATAAAGGCCCAGCAGAAATTACTCAGTTTTCGAGACCCCGCTATAAGTTCTATCCATATCCGGTCTGATCGCCAACTCATACTAGATCTAGTTGCGTTTTATTGTAATTGGAGTTATCCCCCAATAAATTTGACTTTCATTTTTTTGTTTCCGAAGTAACCCTCATCAACTAGTACTATTATGATGTAAAGTATGATGTAAAGCTTTAGGAGTAATTCATCAATTGCTTAGAGCTAAACAAAAATAATAACATCTCTTTCATACGATTTCTTATAGATATCCACGGACATGTAGATATATTGACTTTACGTTTCTTTCAGATTCATCCCAATACCAAATCAAATACTGATTTATTTTCAAATAGCGATAATGCATTTAATCATATATGTATGTTTATGCGTGAATACGAGCTTCTGCTCGGAGTAAGCTACGTGTTATCCCATATTCTACTAAATAGATATTTTTGCTATAATCCATCTGCTTAAGTCTTGAAAAAAAAAAAATAGAGAAGATTTAAATCCATAATATCTAAAAAATCTTGTTTTTTTGAACATGAAGAGATAAAGAAACCATTGCAATTGCCGGAAATACTAAGCCCACTAAAGGAACAAAAATAGCGGGTAAGTTGCTGATAGTTGTCATAGAATGGGTACCTCGATTTAATATTTGTACCTGTTATTTATTGGTATATTTGTTATTATATTAAGATTTTAACCTGTTATAAAGATATCTTATCCTTCATATATAATTATACTATTATAATTATACTTAATACTTAAGTGAGTATTGAGTATATCGAATACTAAAAAGTATAGAAGATAAGAGTCTATTATGTAGATATATATTAAAATATAATAAGGAAGTAGAGAGAGTAATATATAGAATATATTAATCTATAGAGAATATTAAATAATATATAAACTAGATAATATTAAGTATATAATAAATGGGCTTATTCATCTTCATCTTGTTATATGTTTATACATATAATATATATATGTATGATAATCCACTTTGATTTATTATTCCCTTCGTTGTTGATTTTAATAATTCTTATTATTATTAGTCTATTCGAAATTCAAATTTTTTTTTGTTTTTATTATTTTCTAATTTTTAGAATGAAATTTTCATTTAATAAAATTAAAGAAAAAGCTTCTTCCAAATTAACGAAAAATTCGTTATAATATGATCCAACACGAGGGATTTTTAGTAAAACCAGGGTTCTGGGGGGATATAGAAAGACGCGGGACCGGGACTTTCTTGCTTAATTTCACGGAAAAAGGAGAAAGAATTCACTCTGTTTATTTGTTTGATGGAGATTTCTTGATTCCTGATTAGGAATCTCGATGAGGAATATCAATAAAAAAATATCCCCATGATTCTTTCTCGAATTAAATCTTATGTTACCAAAGAGAAATCCATTCTTCGTGTTTTGACTTTGATTCCTATACTATGAAACGAAATCGCTATTTTTTCACCATCAAACAAATAAAAAAAAATGTGGAGTTTATTAAATTAAGGTTTATAACTTTCTACTTGATTGAATTTTGATTCAAAGGAGAGAAAGCATGGAGCTGAAATAACTCACCCAGAACGCCTTTTAAAAGATTACGTGGTACAATTAGATCGAATAAGCCCTTATGGAATAAATATTCAGACACTTGTGAACCCTCCGGTACTGTCTTATTCAATGTTTGTTCAATTACTCTTTTACCCGCAAATGCAATGTAGGCATTGGGTTCTGCAATAATGATATCTCCCAACATACCAAAACTAGCTGTCACCCCGCCCGTAGTAGGAGACGTAAGGATTGCTACATAGAATAACTTTTTATTTGATTGATAATCATATAAAGCAGAAGATATTTTAGCCATTTGCATCAAGCTCAAACTTCCTTCTTGCATGCGCGCTCCTCCGGAAGCACACACTAGAATGAGCGGTAAATTTTGATTGGTAGCATACTCGATCAAACGTGTTATTTTCTCGCCCACTACAGATCCCATACTACCTCCCATAAACTGAAAATCCATAACCCCAATTGCTACGGGAATACCATTTAGTTGACCTGTACCTGTTTGAACAGCCTCAGTTAATCCTGTCTTTCTTTGATAAGAATCAACACGCTCTTTATAAGGTTCCTCCTCCGAATGAAATTCAATAGGATCCAGAGAGACCATGTCTTCATCCATAGGATCCCAAGTACCTGGATCAATCAAAAGTTCGATTCTATCTGAACTATTCATTTTCAAATGACATCCACAATGTTCACAAATATTCATTTTTGATTTCAAAGATTTCTTATAATTTAATCCATAACAATTTTCGCATTGAACCCACAAATGTCTATATTTTTGAGTTACGTCTAAATCATTAGAACTTTCTCTTATAGTTAAATCACTATTATCCGTACTAGTTCTTATAGAGGAACTCCCGCTTTCATTACTATTTCCTCTTTCGCCACAAATATAACTATAAATGTAACTGTCATTGTAATTGTCACTACTAGTTAAAATGTAACTATCAACACATATTTGATAACGAAGATAATTGTCAATGCAACTAGTAATGTGATTATTCCAACTATATTTTGTATCATATACGTAATGATC